TCTTTCTATATATGGAAAGTTAACAAATCATCATATAATAATCGAGAAATTGAAATAGAAAAGAAAAAAGGGAGGTTTGTGATGATTTTGAAATCTTTTCTACTAGGTAATCTATTATCCTTATGCATGAAGATAATAAATTCGGTCGTTGTGGTCGGACTCTATTATGGATTTCTGACCACATTCTCCATAGGGCCCTCTTATCTCTTCCTTCTCCGAGCTCGGGTTATGGAAGAAGGAACCGAGAAGGAGGTATCAGCAACAACTGGTTTTATTACGGGGCAGCTCATGATGTTCATATCGATCTATTATGCGCCTCTGCATCTAGCATTGGGTAGACCTCATACAATAACTGTCCTAGTTCTACCGTATCTTTTGTTTCATTTCTTCTGGAACAATCACAAAAACTTTTTTTATTATGGATCTACTACCAGAAATTCAATGCGTAATCTCAGCATTCAATGTGTATTCCTAAATAATCTAATTTTTCAATTATTCAACCATTTCATTTTACCAAGTTCAACGTTAGCCAGATTAGTCAACATTTATATGTTTCGATGCAACAACAAGATGTTATTTGTAACAAGTAGTTTTGTTGGTTGGTTAATTGGTCACATTTTATTCATGAAATGGGTTGGCTTGGTATTATTCTGGATACGGCAAAATCATTCGATTCGATCTAATAATAAGTACCTTGTGTCAGAATTGAGAAATTCTATGGCTCGAATCTTTAGTATTCTCTTATTTATCACCTGTGTCTACTATTTAGGCAGAATGCCGTCGCCTATTGTCACTAAGAAACTGAAAGAAACGGAAGAAAGGGGAGAAAGAAAAGAAGAAAACGATGTAGAAACAACTTACGAAGAAGACAAAGATAGCCCAGACTACGAGGATTTTTATCTTGATACTCATCAAGATAATTTGGAATTGGTAAAACTTAACTTAAAAAAAGAAGAGAAAAATGAAAAAAAAGATTGATACATAAGATAAATACAAGAATAGATAAGAAGAGACTCGTCCACCTCCCATATATTTAACCCCTTCCCCTATAAAGAAACTGGTAACGCCGACCCCGTTTGTAATTCCATCAATTATATGTCTATCAAAAAACGGAATTAGTGCAGCTAATCCTCTTATACCTACAGTAAAAATCCTAGTATAAAAAATATCTATGTAACCACGATTATATGACCAATTGTATATCACATTTTCCACTTGGTCCAAGAGAATTCTCTTGGGGCCCCCCTTTACAAACAAATTGACTAAATCCAAATTCGGTAGAGATGAATAAACAGATCCATATAAAATAGATGCTATAAATAATCCAAAAAGAGCTATACTGACCGAAAAAACTGCATTTTTCAAAAAATCATACCAATCTGGGGAACCATTCCAATTTGGATGGAAAAAGTTTGTGGACGGAGTTAACCATTTCGATAATAGATCAAAATCTATTACTCCTTGATCAAAATGAATTCCGATTGATCCAACGAATAAAGTAAATAGTACCAATACAAGCAGAGGAAATAACATAGTATTGTCCGACTCATGAGGATAGGTGTAAGTATATTTATTTCTAAAGTGAGTACTAAAGTATCGTATTCTATTTCTTCCATTATCATCAATTTGATATGTATCCTTTGAAAAAAAGGAGACCTTATTATTCATTGTTGATAAAAGTAAATTTCTATTGACTGCTTTTGGCACTTTTTTTCCCCATAAAGATATTGAATAGAAAGAACTATTTTTAGTGCTACTGTAATTTTGAAAATGAATGCGCAAATGTCCATCAAAGGTAAGTAAATACATCCGAAACATATAAAATGCGGTTAATCCCGCTGTAAAGGAAGCTATTATTGCGAAAGTTGGTGAATACAACCAACTATCGTTAAGAATTTCATCTTTGGACCAAAAACAAGCAAGAGGCGGAATACCACAAAGGGAGAGTGTACCTAAGAAAAAGGTAATTCTTGTAATTGGAACATATTTTGTTAAACCGCCCATAAGAACCATATTTTGACTTTTATCTGGTGAATATCCAACAATGGGTTCCATTGAATGAATAATTGATCCGGATCCCAAAAACAATAAAGCTTTCGAATAGGCATGAGTGATCAAATGGAATAAAGCGGCTCGATAAGAACCTATACCCAGAGCTAACATAATATAACCCAATTGAGACATTGTCGAGTAAGCTAAACTTCTTTTAATGTCTCTTTGAGCAAGAGCCAAAGTAGCTCCTAATAGTACTGTTATTACGCCTATTGAAGAAATGATATTCATTATGGAAGGTATAACTATGAAAAGAGGAAGAAGCCGAGCTACAAGAAAAATTCCCGCTGCTACCATAGTAGCAGCATGTATAAGAGCAGAAATGGGAGTGGGTCCTTCCATAGCATCAGGTAACCATATGTGAAGGGGGAATTGTGCGGATTTAGCAACTGCACCAACGAATAAAAAAAAAGCACACAGAGTAGCAAATAAGGAATTTACTCCATTATGATGAACCAAGTTATTAACTATTTCGAACAAATCCCGAAATTCTAAACTACCAGTTATCCAATAAAGTCCTAAAATTCCTAATAATAAACCAAAATCCCCTATACGATTGGTTACAAAAGCTTTTTGGCAAGCACTTGCCGCACTCGGTCGTGTGAACCAAAAACCTATTAATAAATAGGAACACATTCCTACAAGTTCCCAAAAAATATAAATTTGTATCAAATTGGAACTAGTAACTAATCCTAACATAGAACTATTGAAAAAACTCATATAGGCAAAAAATCTCAAATATCCTTGATCGTGAGACATATAATTGTCACTATAAATAAGAACCATAACTCCAACAGTAGTAATTAATATTGACATAATAGAAGTAAGTGGATCGATCAAGTGTCCGAACTCTAAAGAAAAATCATTATTAACGGTCCAAGACCATAGATATTGATAGATAAAATTTCCATTTATTTGCTGAATAGATAGATTGGCCGAAAATGCCATAGCTATACTTAGCATCAAAACACTCGGAAAAGCCCACATACGACGAAGATTTTTTGTTGCTGTCGGAATAAGCAGAAGTCCAAATCCTATTAACATAGTAACTGGAAATGGAAGAAAGGGTATTATCCATGCATATTTATATGTATGTTCCATAAAAAAAACAAATTTTCATTTTTTTTCTTATAATTTAATTGTTTCCGATTCATCAATTCTTATCGCTTTCGAAAGGAACAATAAAAAAATCAACAAAAAAAGATATGAAAAACTCAACTATTTTTATTTTTCATTATTCTGACTTTTCTCAGATATTGGAAATATTCAAAAGTTCCAATTCAAATGATATGACCAAATAGCTAGATAAAAGTAATTACTTAGTTATTAACTTTAACTTTTAACTAAAGAATTAACTAAAGAAAGATAGTTAATAAAATAAAAAAAAATGGGAAATCTGAGATTTTGAATCATTCTACGACTATACTACCATCCTATTCTGGCAATATGTAATCATATCATATACTATAGTATAGTAAGTAAAAACAATCATACCAAAACAGTCGAATATAAATCATAGTATGCCTCAATAAATAGACTCAAAAAAAAGACCTAGTTATTCTAGTGATTTTATTTGTAGTAATTACCTAACTCATTGCGGAACTAATTGATTGGATTCCAATCCAATAAGAAAGTATCAGAAATATTCTAATACTCTTTATTTCGTATAGAACTGAAAAAAAAAATAACTAAAAATTGAGGTTCTCCTTCTTAGGTAATAGAATGTCTTGTTTAACATATTAACCACTAATTGTAGTTTAAGTTTGAATTTAAATTATAGACACGGCAATATGAGCTTATTCGATTCCAAACTAATAGTCATAAAAATTCCTTTTCGAATTCCCCCCCCTTTTTTTCTTCTATTTTTTTGCCTAGTGTGTTAATATGTGACATTGTTATATATGTGACATGCATGTCATACATATATTTATATATAAATATATAAATAATATATTTTTATTGTATGTTCTGAAAAAACTATTATCGACGAAATTAAGTTAAGTATAGAAAATGACTAAAAAGAACGATCTATTTTGAGCAATACATGTCTTTCACATACAACAATAAAAATGAGTAACTCTTTTTTTTTGAATGGCAGTTCCAAAAAAACGTACTTCTATATCAAAAAAACGTATTCGTAGAAATATTTGGAAGAAAAAAGGATATTTAGCTGCAATAAAAGCTTTTTCTTTAGCAAAGTCAGTTTCTACTGGAGATTCAAAAAGTTTTTTTGTGCGACAAACAAATAAGAAAATCTTGGAATAATCGGAATTTCCAATTTTGGAATATGAATAATTCCCTTTAACTAAATGTATTGATGTATTGAACTCAATACAATATTAGTTAGAACTAGCTGCTATGATATGTAGAATAAGAATTTCTCTATCTGTCGGTTCTAAGTATCATTATTTTTTTTTTCATTCTAGTTTTTATTAGAATCTATTTATTAATTCGTGAGATGTTTTTTTCCTATTCATTTTCTTTTCACAACGGAAAAATCTTTGTTCATTCTATTTTTCCGTTGTGAAAAGAAAATTGTGATGGATGCGGAAACTCTTTTGTTTTATTATATGCTTAACTCAAGACCAAGTTGGTTTCATAAATAAAATATTATCATAATTTGATTTAGAAATTATGTACACAACAAACAACAAAAAGTAGTATATTAATTTGATATTATTATATTAATTTTATATTATATATTTTCATTAATTAATTAATACTTAATGATACTAAGAAAAGTATCCAAATTGTTAGAAAAATTACTTCAATTTAGTAATTGAATTGTGATACATATGAAATCCTATTTATTTATTTTTTTCGTTTAGAAAAAAAATCTCTTTGACAATTTCATTTGTTTTTCATTTATCTGATTTCGTGGATTCAATTCAAAATAAATAAAAAATATAAAAAGAGGACAATTCACAATTCTTAGTTTCTGTTTCGACTGAAAACCAAATTTGTATTTCAAGTTACAAGTGTTCCGGGAGAACTTAATATACAGATAGTACGTAAAAGTGGATTCTTAAAACTGAACCTACGATGATACTAACCTAAGTCAAAATTATTGAAAATTCAAAGATGAATTTAAAAGAGCTCTTATTTATCAGTTCTAATATTTCCTAAACTATATTGAATCCTTGAATCTAGATCTAGACGATTCAACATGAATTGACTATTATTATTTCAAGTAAGCCGCTATGGTGAAATCGGTAGACACGCTGCTCTTAGGAAGCAGTGCTAGAGCATCTCGGTTCGAGTCCGAGTGGCGGCATACTGTAAAAAAGATACAATGGATCCTATAATGTATTTAATTCCCGATTTCCATTCTGTAATGGGACCTTTTTTATGTATGATATTTGTGACTTTAGAACATATATTAACTCATCTCTCTTTTTCGATCATTTCAATTGTGATTACGATTCATTTGATGACCCTATTAGTACACGAAATCATAGGGTTGCGTGATTCGTCGGAAAAAGGAATGATAGTTACTTTTTTTTCTATAACAGGATTATTAGTTACTCGTTGGATTTCTTCGAGACATTTTCCATTAAGTAATTTATACGAGTCTTTAATCTTCCTTTCGTGGAGTTTTTCCATTATTCATCTAATTTCCAAGATATGGAATCATAAAAATGATTTAAGCGCAATAACCGCCCCAAGTGCCATTTTTACCCAAGGTTTCGCCACATCGGGTCTTTCAAGTGAAATGCATCAATCGTCAAGATTAGTACCTGCTCTACAATCTCAGTGGTTAATGATGCACGTAAGTATGATGTTATTGAGCTATGCAGCTCTTTTATGTGGGTCGTTATTATCAGTCGCTTTTCTAGTCATTACATTTCGTAAAAACATCGATATTTTTTGTCAAAGAAAAATTTTCTTAATTAAGATTAAGTCATTTTTCTTTGACAAAATCGAATACTTGAACAAAAAAAAAAATGTTTTTAAACACACTTCTTTTGTTCCATTTCAAAATTATTACAAATATCAATTAACTCAGCGTTTGGATTATTGGAGTTATCGTGTCATTAGTTTAGGGTTTACCTTTTTAACCATAGGTATTCTTTCTGGAGCAGTATGGGCTAACGAGGCATGGGGATCTTATTGGAATTGGGACCCCAAAGAAACTTGGGCATTTATTACTTGGACCATATTCGCGATTTATTCACATACTAGAACAAATCAAAGTTTGCAAGGTACGAATTCGTCACTTGTAGCGTCTATAGGATTTCTTATAATTTGGATATGCTATTTTGGGATCAATCTATTAGGAATAGGTCTACATAGTTATGGTTCATTCACATTAACATCTAATTGAACAAATTCCATGAGGAATACATAAGACCGTCGTACAATACGTAACGGAAAGTTTGTGCAGGTTTTTGAGAACCATTTGAATGATTCCTTGATTCAAATGGTTCTCAAAAACTCGGAATATATCTTATTATAATTCTAATTCACTTTATTTTTTGTGTTGTACAGCTCAAAAATCTTCAAATTCAAAATTCTAAGACTTTGTTTTCTATCTGATTAATGAAAACTATCTATGAAAATAATTAGATAGGATAGCTTGTACCTTGTCAACTGATAGCGAAAGAACAAAATCAGGATAAATACCAATCCCTATTACGGGTAAAAAGATACAGATTGAAACAAATAGTTCTCGTGGTCCAGAATCCACAAAATTGGAGTTTGGAACATTGAATAGTTTGTATCCATAAAACATCTGACGTAACATAGATAATAAATAAATAGGAGTTAATATCATTCCAATTGCCATTACAAAGGTAATTAGTATTTTGGGCATTAAAAGATATTTTGGACTGGTAATTATTCCAAAAAATACTACTAATTCTGCAACAAAACCACTCATTCCTGGCAATGCAAGAGAAGCCATCGAGAAACTACTAAACATGGTAAATATTTTTGGCATTGGGATCGATATCCCCCCCATTTCGTCGAGATAAACAAGACGTATTCTATCACAACTCGTTCCTACCAAGAAAAAAAGTGCAGCACCAATAAATCCATGAGAGAGTATTTGTAAAACGGCTCCGTTGAGTCCCATGTCGGTTATAGAACCAATTCCTATAATTATGAAACCCATGTGAGATACAGAAGAATAGGCTATTCTCTTTTTTAAATTGCGTTGACCAAGAGAGGTTGAAGCTGCATAGATTATTTGTATTGTCCCTATTATTACCAACCAGGGAGAAAATATAGAGTGGGCGTGCGGTAATAATTCCATATTGATCCGAATCAATCCATATGCCCCCATTTTTAATAAGATTCCAGCTAGAAGCATACATGTACTGTAATGTGCTTCCCCATGGGTATCTGGTAGCCATGTATGTAGGGGTATAATCGGCGATTTGACAGCATAAGCAATAAGGAAGCCCAAATAGAATATTATTTCTAATGTCACAGGATATGACTGATTAGCTAATCTTTCAAAATCCAATATCGGTTCATTGGAACCATATAAACCCATACCTAGAACTCCTATTAAGAGAAAAATGGAACCCCCCGCAGTGTACAAAATAAACTTTGTGGCTGAGTACAAACGTTTCTTTCCTCCCCACATGGATAAAAGTAAGTAAACAGGAATTAATTCTAACTCCCACATGAGAAAAAAAAGTAAAAGGTCTCGAGAAGAAAATAATCCTATTTGGCCACTGTACATTGCTAACATCAGGAAATAGAACAATCGCGAATTTCGAGTAACAGGCCAAGCTGCTAAAGTGGCTAAAGTAGTGATAAATCCTGTCAGTAAAATAGGTCCTATGGAAAGTCCATCGATTCCCAGTCTCCAGTGAAAATCAAAAACATTTATCCATTTTAAATCCTCCTCCAATTGAATTAATGGATCATCCAATTGGAAATGATAACAGAACACATAGGTTGTTAGAAGGAGTTCCCATAAGCATATACATATAGTATACCACCTAATTACCTTATTCCCCCTATGAGGAAGAAAGAAAATTGAAGAACCCGCGAATATCGGCAAAACTACAAGTAGTGTTAACCAAGGGAAATAACTCGTGATAAAGACAAGATGCATTTTGACCAAAAAACCCGTGCTCGGAATAATCTATTTTCTCGAGTACGGGTTTTTGTCGGTAAAAAGGAATCAAATGATTCAAGTGGAGTTTTTTATAACGTATCAATAAGATAGACCCATGCTGCGAGTTGTTTCATGCCATAAATAAACACGGACACTCAAAAAATCTGTTGGACAAGCGGATTCACATCTCTTACAACCTACACAGTCCTCGGTTCTTGGCGCGGAAGCAATTTGCTTAGCTTTACATCCGTCCCAAGGTATCATTTCCAATACATCTGTGGGGCAGGCTCGTACACATTGAGTACACCCTATACATGTATCATAAATTTTTACTGAATGTGACATTGGGTCTATAAATTCCAGTTTTGAACATAAAAAATTTTCGATCTGGTAAAGTAAAATCAGGAGGAAATGAATTATATATTTATATTGTATTGTAGACACCAGACGAATCAATGGTTTATCAAAAAATCGAATGTTAAAAATCAATATATTTCTAAATCTGTTCATGAGAAAGGACCAAGATACTTTGATTTCCGTTTCAACAACCATGATTATACAAGTCACACATATGACTTCACATTGACATTGGCCAACAGATCATCAATATTTCAATAGTAATATAAAAATATATTACTATACATATTACTATAAAAAAAAGAATAAAAAATGAAAGAATTTATATCTATATTTTATTTATATTATTTTATTATTTATGTCTTTATTTATATTTATATGATAGTTATGACTAATTATTCAACAAATTTGATTGATTGATACGAGTTGATTTTCTGTTACGATAAATCGACGAAACAATAGCTAGCCCAATAGCTGCTTCCGCAGCCGCAATGGCTATAACAAAGATTGAGAAAATGTCTCCTTTTAATTGGCGACTATCAAATATATTAGAAAATGTTACGAGATTTATATTAACCGAATTTAGTATAAGCTCAAGACACATAAGTGCTCTAACCATGTTTCGACTTGTGATCAATCCATAGATACCGATAGAAAATAAGTAGACGCTCAAAAAAAGTATATGTTCAAACATCATTGGCTAACTCCTCATGAATCTCGATTCATTTCAATATGAACAACAATTCAACCGATTTGATTGACCAGAATCGAGTAATTACAGAAAAAAGAGGGTATCAGAAGTAGATTAAATGAAAAATTTTCCCTTTTTCATTGGATTTTAAATTTCTAATAATTGTATTAATTCTAAGTATTTCTTATTGACGAGCCATAGTAATTGCACCTATCAAAGAAACTAAAAGAATTATAGAAATGAGTTCAAACGGAAGATAAAAATCTGTTGATAAATGAATTCCAATTTGTTGAACGTTACTAATAAGGTCCTGTTCTATAATCTGATTTGATCTTGTAGTCCAAATAATTCCATACCATGACGTATCTAAGATAGTAGTAATTAGTGAAAAAAGAATACTTATACAAACTAGTGAAGTGACTCCATCTCCAACAGTCCAAAAATAGGAATCGTTCGAATATTCTGAACCATTCATGAACATAACAGCAAATATGATTAAGACATTTATAGCTCCTACATAAATAAGGAGCTGTGCGGCAGCTACAAAATAGGAGTTTGATAGAATATAGAATAAGGATATACAAACAAGAACCAATCCCAACGAAAAGGCAGAATAAATTGGATTGGTAAATAATACTACTCCTAGACCTCCTAATATAAGAACTGATCCCAGAAATACTACAAGTATATCGTGTATTGGTCCAGGTAAATCCATTATGTATAACAGATAAATAAGTCGAAATATTTCATGACCTTACTAAATAGTCCAGGAAAGAAAAGGGTGTTACCTTTATTTTTATTTTTTTTTATTGTATATGATGGGTTCCCAATTGAATTCAATCTTAATATGGATTAATGTAGATATAGATAAAGTTATTAAAGTTATTGGCCAATCCTACTTTCCTTTTTATCTATTTTCTATTTTTATCTAAAAGAAAAAAGAAAAGAATAGTTGGAATTTTCTATTTAAAAATCATCACTAAACCATATTCTCAGTTTAAAACAAAGAGTGATTCTCAACAATCAATAGTTATTATTTGTAATTTCTGACCAACCCCAAAAAAGGGGCTTGGATCCTTTATATCAAAATATCAAAAGAAAATCTTAGTAATCAGTAACCGTTCTTGAATCAAGGGGGTTATCCTTGTCTATTTTGATTTGAGTCGAATTTATAACTGTTTGAATTGTGTAATCTCCAATTACTGGCATTGGTAACCGACCCAAAGCAATTTGATTATAATTCAATTCGTGACGATCATAAGTAGAAAGTTCATATTCTTCAGTCATTGATAAACAGTTTGTTGGACAATACTCGACACAGTTACCACAAAATATACAGACCCCAAAATCAATACTATAATTAAGCAATTGTTTCTTTTTAATATTTTTTTCAAATTTCCAATCAACAACGGGTAGATCTATGGGACATACACGAACACATACTTCACAAGCAATACATTTATCAAATTCAAAGTGGATTCGACCACGGAAACGCTCCGATGTGATCGATTTTTCATAAGGATATTGAATAGTTACAGGTAAACGATTTGTATGGGATAAGGTAATTATGAAACTTTGACCAATGTACCTTGCTGCTCGTATTGTTTGTTGACCATAATTTATGAACCCGGTCACCATAGGGAACATATTGTGGATCTCCGTGAATAAATTGATGTTTCTTTCTCTTGTTTGAGATCGATTATGAATCTAGAATATCGTTATCTTATTCTATTATTTATAGTATTTATAGTGAAACAAGTTGGGAAGAAGTTGTCAATAATAGATTACCCAGGGAAATAGGTAAAAGAAATTTCCATCCAAGATTTAATAACTGGTCCATTCTCATTCTAGGTAAAGTCCATCTTGCTGCGATAGGAATGAACAGAAACAAATAAGCTTTAGCTAATGTAATAAATATCCCAATTGTCGTTCCAAAGACTCCATCCATTTGATTTATTCCGAAAAGTTCAGGAATAGATATATACGGAATAGAGAAATTCCACCCACCTAAGTAAAGAACTGTTATAAATAATGAAGAAACTAATAAATTTAGGTAAGAAGCAAGGTAAAATAAAGCGTATTTGATACCAGAATATTCCGTTTGATAACCTGCTACTAATTCTTCCTCTGCTTCTGGTAAATCGAAGGGTAATCTTTCACATTCTGCTAGAGAAGAAATTAGAAAAACAACAAACCCGATAGGCTGACGCCACAGATTCCACCCCCAAAATCCATATTTTGACTGCGCCTCAACTATATCAACTGTACTTAAACTGTTAGATAATCATAGTCGATAATAACATCACTGCTCGCATCGCTATTTCAAAACCGTACATGAGACTTCGGCTTCATACGGCTCCTCTATGGCCACAAATAAATGTAAGAACTTGCTCGATATTATCTCCGTCCTTATTTGGATGGTAAATATACATCGGGAAGCCAAAAATTAGACCAATGAAATTCCGTCTGCTCAAATATAAAAGGTGCTTCCGAATTGATCTTATCCATTACAATTTTAATTTCTCTTTGTTTGGTAATAACTTAATCTTTTAATAAAATACTCGTTATATAAATAAATATGTTCTATCAATAACTATAAAGAAAGAATTGGGTATTAATTCAAAATTCATGATAAGAATTCTATATGTTATGTATAGATATGGATGGGGAAAATAATAAATAAAGATCCTTTGTATTATTATTTATTCATTTTTCTCATTCTATTTTTGAATTCTATTTCTTTTGTTCCTGTTCTTCTTTCTCAGAAGGAGGGTACTCTGAAAAAAAAAAATAAAGGATTAATTCGTTTTTGATAGTCATTTCTTTAATCAGTGAATAGGAGCATACTCTAGATCGGAATCGTGGGGAAGTACTGCTTGGTCATTTCTACCAACTTAAAGTCCCCATTATGATTCGTTTTATCCAAAGTTTTATATAACAATACCGTTTTTTGATACCTTATATTATCTCTATTACTAATCCTTTGTGTACCTTGGTGTTCCTAACTGTTCACTGATTTTTGATTGATCCCCCGTATGGTAATACATATAAAAAAGTAGTGGAACCCCCATACGTTGATCTTTTGTACCCGCTTCAAGATATGAGAATTAGTCAAAGAATCTTAATCTTGGGGTAAACAGTTTATATACTGCTTATGTTTATATTCTTGTACATAGGGAATGAGATTTTCTCTTCTTACTGCAAATTTCTAAGCAGTTTGATTTTACTCATATAACTATCTAGTTTAACTCATCAACCCTAATGATGAATAAAAAATGAAAATATCCATTCAATATATTCAACCTCTTTACTTTATTTCTAGAGAGAAGGGAAAATAATCATGTTCCAACGAATCACACGTAGAGATATTGATAATACACATAGAGTTAATGGTATTTCATAACTAATAGATTGAGCAGCAGCCCGTAGACCACCTAAAAAGGAATATTTATTGTTCGATCCATATCCTGACATAAGAAGTCCAATAGGAGCAATACTTGAAATGGAGATCCATAAAAAAACACCTATACTGAGATCGGCTAAAATAAGGCGATATCCAAAAGGAATTACTAAATAACTTAGTAGAACTGATATGACCGCTATAGACGGTCCCACGCTAAACAAACGAATATCTCCTCTAGATGGAAGTAGGTCCTCTTTAAAAAGTAATTTGATCCCATCTGCTAGAGCTTGAAGAATCCCCAACGGACCGGCATATTCAGGCCCAATACGTTGTTGTATTGCTGCGGATATTTCTCTTTCTAACCACACAATTACTAGGACCCCTATTGTGATTCCTAATAGAAGGGTGAAAATGGGAACAAAGATCCATATGAGTTCATAAACTTCTTTTAAGGATTCCAATCTAGAAAAAGAATTGATAGCTTGTACTTCTACTTCTGTCGTATCAATTATCATTTCAACGATCAACTTCTCCCATAATGATATCTATACTACCTAGTATCGTCATGATATCGGCCAATTTCATTCTTTTAACTAATTGAGGGAGAATTTGCAAATTGATAAAACCAGGTGGCCGAATTTTCCATCTCCAGGGGAAAACACTACTATCTCCTATCAAATAAATTCCTAATTCTCCTTTTGGGGCTTCTACTCTTACATAAAGTTCTTGTTTCGACAATTCAAAATTGGGTGAAAGTTTTTTAGTAATAAATCTATATTCAAAATTAGTCCATTCGGAATTTTTTGCTCTATCAAAGCGCCGGACTTCTAAATTTTCATAGGGTCCCCCAGGAATTCCTTCTAGAGCCTGTTGAATAATTTTTATAGATTCCTTCATTTCACCGATTCGGACTAAATAACGAGCTAGTGAATCTCCTTCTTTTTGCCATTGGACTTCCCAATCGAATTTATTGTAACACTCATAACTATCAACTTTACGAAGATCCCATTGTATTCCAGAAGCACGTAACATCGGCCCTGATAAACCCCAATTTATTGCTTCTTCTCCACCAATAATGCCCACTCCTTCAACTCGTTCCAAAAAAATGGGATTCCGTGTAATAAGTTTTTGATATTCAGCAATTCCTGTTAAAGAATAATCACAGAAATCCAAACATTTATCTATCCAGCCATAAGGAAGATCAGCAGCAACCCCCCCAATACGGAAATAATTATGCATCATTCGCATACCCGTAGCAGCTTCGAATAGATCATATAACAATTCCCTTTCTCTGAAAATATAGAAAAAGGGAGTCTGTGCGCCGATATCCGCCATAAAGGGCCCAAGCCATAATAAATGAGAAGCTATACGACTCAATTCCAGCATAATGACTCTAATGTAACTGGCTCTTTTAGGTACTTGAACACTTTCCAATCGTTCTGGTGCATTTACTGTTATTGCTTCTGTGAACATAGTGGCTAAATAATCCCACCGTGTTACATAAGGCAAATATTGTATAATTGTTCGATTTTCTGCTATTTTTTCCATCCCTCTGTGTAAATAACCCAATACGGGTTCACAGTCAATAACATCTTCACCATCAAGAGTAACGATCAGTCGAAGAACACCATGCATTGATGGGTGATGAGGACCCATATTAACTATCATGAGATCTTTTCTTGTAGCCGGTACAGTCATATCTTTTCTTCCTTAATTCATTATTCCATGAATTTATCAAACGAAGTTCATCAAAATGAAAAATTTAATAACTACTAATAACTAAAGAAAAAAATGCAAACCAACCTTCAAATTAACGAGTTTTTGACTCCCGAATACCTAATTGACCAATTAATTTCTTATAACGTACTCTATTTTTCTTTGACAAATAATCCAGTAGCCGTTGACGTTTTCCCAGAATTTTCCGTAGGCCCCTTTGTGATAAAAAATCTCTTTTATGTAATTCCAAATGTGAAGTGAGTCTCCGTATCTTATCCGTAAAACTGAATACTTGAAATTCAACAGATCCGCAGTTTTTTTCTTTTTCTTGTCGAATAGCTAAGATGAATGCATTTTTGACCATAAAAAACCCATTTTTCTATTTTTTTCTTTTCCGTGTATTTTACCGATCAGGAAAAATAATTATTATTATTATACCAGTTAGTTCCAGTTATTTGAATCTAGTACAAAAAAAATGGGATTTCTTCATATACACTACTTCAAATTTATATTAATTTTATCCAAATCAAATTACAAATTTGATTTGGATAGAAAGGGATGATACATTTATCAGAATGTAACATGGTGTATGTGTATATCTTTCGGTTTTTATCCACCGAATATGGCATGCGATAGATATATAGGAAATATACTATAAACTAATTCTGAATCGTGGATACATATGTATTCTTGACATACTGAAATGACTACCGTTATTGGTATCAAACCAATAACGATTCATACAAGCTAAATCTTCTAATCGATAATTGGGCCAAAGAAACGATTTGAATTTAATGAATTTATTTGCATCTGTATTAAGATGCTTTTCCCCGTTTAAAAATTGTCCCCAGTTTTTTATGTTGTTTTGATTGCAAAATAGTGGATTTCGATTCACAACATTCCAATTCCGGGAATTGAAACAAATTAAAATTCTAAATTCTCTACGACGTCTGGGAGATAGAATATTTTCGGGAACAAGGAAATCAAAATGATTTCTGTTTCTATTCACAAGCATATTGCTGTGTTGTGCAATGGATCCATCAAAATTCTTTTTTTCAACATATCCACTTTTTATTATGCATTTTCCATTAGTTTGGCGCTTATTCTTATCAACCAATGAAATACCTATGGTTTGATATATAATAGATTTTCCATCCTTTTTCATAGATAAACGAATTGGTTCGATAATAAATATTCCTCTTTTTATCAATTCTGTAAGAGTTAGGTCTTTCTGAATCAACATTACATCCAGATGCATCTCTCCTCTTTGAATTGAGGATATAGCAATTTCTCTTGGATCTATCAGTCTAAGTAGGAGACAATATACCTTGATATTATTGATCATTCTTTGATTCAAGGAATCATCCCATCTTAATTGAAAAAGAAAATATTTTTTCAGGAAGAAATCCAGTTCTGCTTCTTTCTTACTCTTGAATTGTTTTTTCTTTCTACCTTTTTTAATTTTAATGTCTGCTCCCGTGTAATCTTCTTCAAGATTTTTCTTTTTGTTTTGTTTTCGTAGATCTGATACAAAATCTCCTTGACCTTGTTGTTTGTTTTTTTGGGGGTTGGAATTTTCTAATTCAAGATATTCTTTTTGATTAGCTAATATAGAAAGATTTTTTTTTTTATTTACGTCGATCTTTTCATTTTGACTAATATTTTTTTCATAGAAATGCAAATTAAAAATAAGTAATTTGATTGGTATGATCCACGGGTTAATCTTATACACATCAAAAAGTAGTACAAATTCTGGGAAAAACCAAGGTTCTAAATTTGATTTTGATATGGTATGATATAACCTTTCTTGATTCATTCCTATCCAATCCAAAAAAATTTTTTTTGGATTGGATAGGTTGATTTTGTGATGAATCGTAAAAGAAAAAGGATCCTTTTTTTCAAATTTTTTAGAATTTTGAGTTTCAGTTTTAGCATTTTTATGAATCTTGGTGCCGGTATGCGTATTGGCCCAGGTCTCAATATCGATATTATTTCTAAGACAAAAATGGAGAATTCTACAATCAAAAAATTTTCTATCCATATTTTTGTCCATATCAATAATAGATCTTTTTTCTAGATAATCACTAATAGATATACTTATCAATCTATAAAATGATTCGGATTTAAGTGTATTTGTATTGAAATTATATGGAATTTTTTTGTCCTCTATTTGTAATGTTGATCCAGAAATATACGAGTCCTTACTATTCCCATAATTTATATATTTATATGACAAAAGATCATATCCGTAATGTTTTTTCCATTTTTCTTTTTGACTTATCGATGAGTCCACTGCATAGTAATTTTGTTTCGTGTAATGAATTAATTGGTCTTTTTCTTTTTTATATAAATCTAATTTCATTGAGTCTTTCTTTTGAATCGTACGACATTGATTGACTCTATTTCGCCATTTTTTCGGTACTAAGTGATCCCACTTGGTCTGAGATAAATTGTATTGATAATGACCCCTTAACCAATTTTTCCATTTATTCATTCCAGACTTATGCATTTTTTTTTGCCTTGGTTTGGAATCAAATATTCCTCGTGTCGTACAATAATTCTTGATTATATCCCTAAGAAAAGGATAGGTGTGGTGATATTGAAGTACAGATTTCAAATGATACTTGTTAAGTAATTGATTTTGTGATAATTTGTAAAATACATAGGCTTGAGACAAAGAAGATAAGTCACAATTATTATTCCTAACATTTTGATTACTAATATTAGTATTAGAAAAATTCGAAAACGGATTTTTTATAGTCGAAATAAAGTTCATTGTATTTTGATTTGTTTTCTCAATTCCTTCTTGATTTGTTTCAGCGTTGGAAATGGATTTGTTGATCATTTTTTTTGTTGATTCAAACAAAAGTTGTGCATTGATCCTTGGAATCTTAATGATACATAGTAATATATCCATGTATATTTTTTCAACGAAGGATTTCATAAAATAATGTGATTTACGTATTACTCGGATATTTTTTCTTTTGAATATTTGCCAAATATCCTTCTTCGATTCCGATCTTTTATCATCACAAGCTCGAACTATTTTTTTCTTGCCTTTTGTGATTCCTTCTATTTGAGTCCTAATTGTGATTGTCTTATTAGCAAGATCTTTTATTTTTGTTTCTATGAGTGAATAATTTTCATTTACACAATTCGCGGATCGAATTCTAATGGTCGATTCTCGGATAATCTTATTATTTATATTGGAATCTTTTTCGTTTTCATTCGATTCATATACTTTTACCTTTCTCAATTTCAATAAGAAAATGGGGTTTACTTTTTCAAGTTCTTTCATTATTAGGTTTATAACTAGAACTATTCTTGTTTTTTCTTTTGAAACTTTTATAAAACCTTTTCTTCTTTCTTTGAAAACCCTTATAACTTGAAAAAATTGCCTTTTCACTTTTCTCGTTTTTTTTTCGAGTTCGTTAAAAATGGGTTCAAAAAAAGAAGGTTGTTTTCGGGGAGACCCAAAAGGTAGTTCTGCTTCCCTTCCCCAGACTGTTAAAAAACAAAAATTGTCTTTTTTCTCCTTTTTGCTTATTTTCTGATCTCTATCTCTATGATGAGATCGTACTTTAGATCTTCGCCAAGGTTTCAGACAGAAAGGAAATAGAATCTTTATCTGAATACCGTCTGTTAACCAATTTTGGGGAAATTCTGTTTCTGATAATTGAACGCCATTATAGGTACATTTAACATGCATTTCTTTATTCCATTCCTTCAAATCCTCGTACCATTCGGGGAATTGCAATAATAACATACGACCAATATTTTTAGCTATTATCAATAAGGGTAATATAACGTATTTTCTAAGAAAAGATTGGGTTACTAACATGAAACCTCTTATTGCTTGAGTAAATATAAAGGTATCCCAAGCTTCTGATATTGTTATTCGTTCATTTTCTTCTTCTTTCTCTTCGTTTGTTTTCTCCTTTTCTTTTGTCTCTTCCTCCTCAAAATAAGAAATTTGCAATTCTGGGTTTTCCCCTACCCAATTCCTAAAAATGTGATTAATCATTTTAGAGATATCAAAAAACGAAAAAAAAAATGTTTTGTCTATGCGATCAAAAAAAAGTGGAGAATGCACATTTGCTTGAAACATTTCCCAAATAACTGTTTTACGTCTTTGAGCACGCATGGATCCTTTGATTATACCCCGTCGAAAATCCGATTGTTGTGAGTAACGTATCAAAGCCACTTCCTCTTCTTCATCATTAGTGCTATTATTACTAGTATTATTATTACTAGTACTGGAATTAGTACTCTGATCGTTATCAGTATAAATTACCACGCGTTTGCCTTTTCTTGAACGAATTTCGGGATCTTCCGTCGATTCTTCTTCATTTTCTTCTTCCTCTTCTTCTAAATCATCTGTCAATTTGTATGACCAACGAGAAACCCTTTTACTGATTTCTTCCATTCCAATAGATTTCCTTCTAATTGTTGTTAGATCATTTGGATCAGTTGAAATTACATCGAATATAAATTTAAAAGATTTTGCTTGACTTTCTGAATCAATTCGTCGTGCGTGTTCAAAAGATAATTCATCGATTGAGGTTAAGGAATTCCCAATCGAATTCAATAAAAATTTCCCGCTAAAGCCAAACGTATTCTTTTGATGTTCTAATTCTCGAGAATCATTATGAAGGAGACCATGAATCTTATTTATCCAAAACATTTCTACGGAATCTGCTGTGGAAGTTATTAAATCGTTCATGATTGCACGTGAATCCAATTTTTTTATTGTTCCTCGATAAGGTCCATTCAAAAAAGGATCATACCTTTTTGGCAAGTATTCTTGTTCATTCTCATCATCGCATAATCTGGTCCTTTTTTCTAGCATATCTAAAGCAAGAGATCCTTTCTCTTTTTCTAGAATTTTTATTCGACTTATCAATTCATTGTTCAAGTTGTATTTTTTTTGTTCATTGGTATGAACCCAATAATTATACAAGTCCTCGTGGGATAGTTTTTCTGTCGTGTACAAAGAAATTTTTCGTTCTATCATTTCTGAAAAAGTAGATAAACTTGGTGGATATGTAAAAGATATTATTTGTTTTCCATCACTTGGGCATATATAAAAAAAATATTGTGACATTTCATTCCGTATAGCATTTTCAAATCGATCATTTTTTATATATCTATATGGTCGATTCCATCGTTTATAATCGAAAAGAAAAGTTACAATAGGTTTTTCAAACCAAAAATCTTTTTTTTCATTTTTCTCTTCTTTTTTTAAGTTAAGTTTTACCAATTCCAAATTATCTTGATGAGTATCAAGATAAAAATCCTCGTAGTCTGGGCTATCTTTGTCTTCTTCGTAAGTTGTTTCTACATCGTTTTCTTCTTTTCTTTCTCCCCTTTCTTCCGTTTCTTTCAGTTTCTTAGTGACAATAGGCGACGGCATTCTGCCTAAATAGTAGACACAGGTGATAAATAAGAGAATACTAAAGATTCGAGCCATAGAATTTCTCAATTCTGACACAAGGTACTTATTATTAGATCGAATCGAATGATTTTGCCGTATCCAGAATAATACCAAGCCAACCCATTTCATGAATAAAATGTGACCAATTAACCAACCAACAAAACTACTTGTTACAAATAACATCTTGTTGTTGCATCGAAACATATAAATGTTGACTAATCTGGCTAACGTTGAACTTGGTAAAATGAAATGGTTGAATAATTGAAAAATTAGATTA